GAATGGGATCCCTATCTATTTGCATCAATATTCAATATGTATATTGCAACATCGAAGGAGAAATCCATTTTCTTCTCTTTCGTCTCTAAGACTAATACTAAGTAGCTCAATGCTTCTATTGTCTATTGTTGGATTCATAATAAATCCTATGGATCTTTGGGATTGGTAGATCATTTTAGATCCTGTAGTTTCGAATCATAGATGAAACCAAGGGTCACAATTCCTTCTACCCATCCTGTATATTGTCCTCTTTGTTTCGTGTTGGAATCTAGACTTATTCCAAGCAAATAAATTCTACAGAGGAGGGAACAAATATTTCTCTTTTGGATGAGGATTTGTCCACGGCATGGGAAAATATCATTTTTATTGAAAAAAGGGTTCTATCATCATATAGAATGAGCGATGCTCCGGATTCCAAAAAAAAAGAGAATCATTTCTTTTAATACTAATACTCATTCTCACTAATTATTACTTAATTTTAATGATCCTAGTAATTGGATCTATATACTTAATTTTGATTCTGATAGGAGATGAATGAATATAGTAAAATGACGATTTATCGAATGACTATTCATCTATTGTATTTCCAAACAGGAGGCAGGAGGGCTCTATGGAAAAATGTGGGTTCAATTCGATGTTGTCTAATGAAGAGTTAGAGCACAAGTGTGAACTAAGTAAATCGATGGACAGTCTTGGTCTTATTGGAAATACCGGTGCAGGTGGAGGCCCTACTCTAATATTCGATGTCAGGGACATTTTGAGTTTGATCTATGATGACACTTTTAAGCTTAAGGATAGGAATGGTGACAGCTATTCCGTATATTTTGATATTGACAATAAGATCTTTGAGATTGACGATGATAGTGACTCTCTGAGTGGACTAGATATTGAAAATCAGAATCAGATCTTCTTTGATATTTACAATGATAGTGACTCTCTGAGTGAACTAGATAGTGAAAATAAGAACTTTGAGATTCACAATGAGAGTGACTTTATGAGTAAACTAGAAAGTTCTTTTTTTAGTTATCTCACTTATAGTTGTCTCAAACGAAGAAGTTCTTTTTCTAGTTATCCTACTTCTCTCACTTCTAGTAATCTCAATAGTGGATCTAAGAGTTACAACCCCTACTATGATCCTTACATGCATGACACTAGATATAGTTGGAATAATGACATTAACATTAATAGTTGCATTGACAGTTATATTCGTTGTGAAATCGATTCCATTTCAAGTGGTAGCGACAATTGCAGTGACAGTTATATTTATAGTTACATCTGTAGTGAGGGGGTAAGTTATAGTGACAATGGGAGTTCTAGTATAAGAACTAGAACTAGTACTAGTAGTGGCAGTTCTTACCATATAAGAGGAAGATCTAATAATTTCGAGAAAAATAAAAAATTAAAAAAATTATGGGTTCAATGCGAGAATTGTTATGCATTGAATTATAATAAATTATTTAGGTCTAAAATGAATGTTTGTGAACAATGTGGATATCACTTGAAAATGAGTAGTTCAGATAGAATCGAACTCTCGATTGATCCAGGCACTTGGCATCCTATGGATGAAGATATGGTCTCCACGGATCCTATTGAATTTCATTCGGAGGAGGAACCTTATAGAGATCGCATCGATTCTTATCAAAGACAAGCAGGTTTAACCGATGCTGTTCAAACAGGCATAGGTCAACTAGAAGGTATTCCGATAGCAATTGGAGTTATGGATTTTCAGTTCATGGGAGGTAGTATGGGATCCGTAGTAGGCGAGAAAATAACTCGTTTGATCGAGTATGCTATTGATAGATCTCTCCCAGTTGTTATTGTGTGTGCTTCTGGAGGAGCACGCATGCAAGAAGGAGGTTTGAGCTTGATGCAAATGGCTAAAATATCTTCCGCTTCATATAATTATCAATCCAATAAAAAGTTATTCTATGTATCAATCCTTACATCTCCTACAACCGGTGGAGTGACTGCGAGTTTCGGTATGTTGGGAGATATCATTATTGCCGAACCCAATGCCTACGTAGCATTTGCAGGCAAAAGAGTAATTGAAGAAACATTAAATAAGAAAATACCTGATGGTTTGCAAGTAGCTGAGTATTCATTCCATAAGGGCTTATTCGATTCAATCGTACCACGTAATCCTTTAAAAGGTGTTCCAAGTGAGTTATTTCAGCTCCACGGTTTCTTTTCTTCTACTTTCCATCCCCTTAAATCAAATAAAGTAAAGCGCTAAGTTCAGTTATTTGGAGCCAAAAAGTATTTAGCTGATCGGAATCGAAGTAACAAAAAAGGAGTTTTCTTTCCTGACATAAGTTCTAATTTCTAATTGTAGTACGAATCAGATAGATCTATTATTCTACCTTTATTCCTGACTAGTAATCAGGAACCCTCTATCAACAGGATAAGATTTTCGTTCCGCAAAATTGAAATTAGAGAAAAAAAAGATTTCATGTTCTTGTTATGTATCAAATATTCTAATAGACTCATTCTAATTCTAATTCTAATATAGGAGTAGGAGTCTTGCATATTTATATATCTCCCGGAGTACCAGAACCCTTTCTTAGTATGAATCCCTCTTGGATCGAGTTCTAACGAATCCTTTGAGAACTCGTGAGAAACTTTAGAAACATAGGGACGGGGGAACAATAAAATTCTCATACATATATTTCGTGGAGAAAAAAGAAAATAAAAGAAATAGGTACACCTTTTTTTGAATTCATTTCAATTCTACATTCCTTGTACCTTGTATTTATAATATACTTAATATATAGATAATAATAATAGTTCTTTACTTATCCTTTCTTTTCTTTCTTTAGAGAAGAATTCCAAATAAAATATTAAATCGAGGCACCCGTTTTATGACAGATTTCAACTTACCCTCTATTTTTGTGCCTTTAATAGGCCTGTTCTTTCCGGCAATTGCAATGGCTTCTTTATTTCTTCATGTTCAAAAAAACAAGATTGTCTAGGGACCAAATCTCATCAATTTATTTCAATCATTAGATTGTAATACAGATAAGATAGCTATTTAGTTTAGTGGGGGGAGGACAACATAGCTCCGGACGCAAATAAAAGAGCTGTTATCCATTGTTATCCATGTAAATAGATGATATATGGATAAATGCATGTGTATGCGGATATAGCTGTTTGAAATTTGGATCGAATTTTTGCAATCTAATCGAAATATAGAACTATAGATTAGATTATAAATAGAGATTCTTATATATGTAGATACATACATATATAAACATACATAATGGGATCATATGAAGGAAGGTTTATTGATACCTAACTTATTCGATGAGTTGTTCCTGATAGTTCACTCATGATAGTGCTAGTTGATGAGAGTTACTTCGGGAGCCAAAAGAGTAAAATAAATTTTGGTCATTTTCTCAATTTCAATAGGATGCAACTGGATCTAGTATGAACTGGCGATCAGAACGTATATGGATAGAACTTATAACAGGTTCTCGAAAAACAAGTAATTTATGTTGGGCCTGTATACTTTTTTTAGGTTCACTAGGGTTCTTATTAGTTGGAACTTCCAGTTATCTTGGCAGGAATCTGATATCCTTATTTCCGTCTCAGCAAATCCTTTTTTTTCCACAAGGGATTGTGATGTCTTTCTATGGTATCGCAGGTCTGTTCATTAGCTCCTATTTGTGGTGCACAATTCTGTGGAATGTAGGTAGTGGTTATGATAGATTTGATAGAAAAGAAGGAATAGTGTGTATTTTTCGTTGGGGATTTCCTGGAAGAAATCGTCGTATCTTCTTTCGATTCCTTATGAGAGATATTCGGTCAATCAGAATGGAAGTGAAAGAAGGTATTTATCCTCGTCGTGTCCTTTCTATTGAAATAAGAAGCCAGGGATCCATTCCCTTGACTCGTACTGATGAAAATTTCACTCCACGAGAAATTGAGCAAAAAGCTGCTGAATTGGCCTATTTCTTGCGCGTACCAATTGAAGTATTTCGAACCAAGGAATGGATACTTTCTCGGCATGGGGTAGGAAACCCAAGAATCCTTTTTAATACAACTGATCTTTCTTCGGAACAACTGCTCATTCGATCAAAACATGTTAGTGTTAGATCCTATTTCCGCTCCCTTCTGTTCCCCGTCTGCGGCTAGGGGAGCAGTCCAAGGTATACAGAACCATCATTTCATTAGGTCCTCCAAAACAAAAGAGTGAATCTTTCGTGTGTATGGAACTCAACTCGTTCTATTCGTAACAAGTCTAATATAAGAAAATAAGTATGTATTCATCACATATATCAGAGCAGAACGGTTCGGAGTACAGAATGTTTTTAGGACTAGGACAAAGATTTCAAATTGAAACCTTAGATATAGATGGATCTCCCATAAATTCTTCTTTTGTCAATCAAGATCTCTTTCTTTTTATCTTCTCCTTTGTTTTTGTTCCTTGATGACCAAACGATTGGATCTCTAATAAAATAACCATCCAATTTATCTCTCGTTTCGCCACCTATTTTTCATTATCAGTATTCTTCAGAAATCTCTTCTGCCTTATTCCTTTTTCTGTGGGTAACCGGTGAAACATTTCGAAATAATTGAATTGATCGATCCAAATTCTTCCGTCCCGAAATCTGAATATGAATACTATACTAAAACTAAACTATGATGTTATTTATGTTATCTTTTGTTATCCTATGTTATTTTCTTACTTCAAGTGGTTTTTTCGGGCATTTATCGAAAGGAATAAATAGAGATACAATTGGTCCGAATTTGACCAATTGAGATATCTGGGAACGATATTTCATTATCTCTCTCATTCGAAACGGAGGGACCCTTAATTCTATAATTCTTATTCTTTCTAGTTCTAGGGTCAAGACAAGCAAGGACTAAAAAATTAAACACAATACAATATGGAATAGATCTATAGGTGCGATACCTTGTTGTAGAACTCATGCTTCATCCAAATATCAGACAGAGTCGACGAATGAATCAGGTTCATTAACAATTCCCAGATTGGAAGTGTCCAAAAAGAAAGCATTGACTTCCCTGCCATATCTTGCATCTATAGTTTTTCTGCCCTGGGGAATTTCTCTATCATTTAATAAAAGTCTGGAACCTTGGGTTACAAATTGGTGGAATACCAGCCAATACGAAACTCTTTTGAATGAAATTCAAGAAAATAACGTTCTTGAAAGATTCATAGAATTAGAAGAACTATTCTTGTTGGACGAAATGATAAGGGATTATCCGGAGACACATATACAAAAGCTTCGTATAGGAATCCACAAAGAAACGATAGAATTGGTGAAAATGTACAATCAAGATTATATCCATATAATTTCGCATTTCTCGACAAATATAATGAGTTTCGCTATTCTAAGTGCTTATTCTATTCTGGGTAATGAAGAACTTGTCACTCTTAATTCTTGGGTTCAGGAATTCTTCTATAACTTAAGTGACACAATAAAAGCTTTTTCTATTCTTTTACTAACCGATTCATGTATCGGATTTCATTCGCCCCATGGTTGGGAACTCATGATTGGTTCGGTCTACAAAGATTTTGGATTTAGTCATAACGATCAAATTATATCCGGTCTCGTTTCCACTTTTCCGGTTATTCTAGATACTATTTTGAAATATTGGATCTTCCATCATTTAAATCGTATATCTCCTTCACTTGTAGTTATTTATCATTCAATGAATGAATAAAACTTATTTCATTTGACATCAACAAAATTGTAATGTGACTTCATACATAAACAAAGCATTCAAAATCTTACTGATTCTTTATACTTTATTTACCCGTAGATTCCTTCTATTCTATATTTCAGTACAACGGCAGAATCGTGAATAGGGAACTATACTAGCTACCTACCTAATTTATTGTAGAAATTTCCGGGATCAATGATTGGGCCATGCAAAATAGAAATACTTTTTCTTGGGTAAAGGAACAGATGACTCGATCCATTTTTGTATCGATGATGATATATATAATAACTCGGGCATCTATTTCAAATGCATATCCTATTTTTGCGCAGCAGGGTTATGAAAATCCGCGAGAAGCAACTGGACGTATTGTATGTGCCAATTGTCATTTAGCTAATAAGCCTGTGGATATTGAGGTTCCACAAGCTGTGCTTCCTGATACTGTATTTGAAGCAGTTGTTAGAATCCCCTATGATATGCAACTGAAACAAGTTCTTGCTAATGGTAAAAAGGGAGGTTTGAATGTAGGAGCTGTTCTCATTTTACCCGATGGATTTGAATTAGCTCCTCCTGATCGTATTTCTCCCGCGATGAAAGAAAAGATAGGTAATTTATCTTTCCAGAGTTATCGCCCCACTAAAAAAAATATTCTTGTGATAGGTCCTGTTCCTGGTCAGAAATATAATGAAATTCTCTTTCCAATCCTTTCCCCGGATCCCGCTACTAAGAAAGAAGTTCACTTCTTGAAATATCCCATATATGTGGGTGGGAATAGAGGAAGGGGTCAGATTTATCCCGATGGGAGCAAGAGTAACAATACAGTTTATAATGCCTCAGCATCAGGGATAATAAGTAGAATAATACGTAAAGAAAAGGGTGGATATGAAATAACCATAGCTAATGCATTGGATGGGCGTCAAGTGGTTGATATTATACCTCCAGGACCGGAACTTCTTGTTTCCGAAGGTGAATCTATCAAACTTGATCAACCATTAACGAGTAATCCCAATGTGGGTGGATTTGGTCAGGGGGATGCAGAAATAGTACTTCAAGATCCATTACGTATCCAAGGTCTTTTTCTCTTTTTGGCATCTGTTATTCTGGCACAAATCTTTTTGGTTCTTAAAAAGAAACAGTTTGAGAAGGTTCAATTGGCTGAAATGAATTTCTAGATCCACGGATTCCTCAACATCGAGTTGGTAAAAAGAGCCGAATTACGATGCAATCATGTATGATTCAAAAAAAATCATGGAAAGCCTTTTGCTTGTTTATACTATTTTTTTCTTTTTCTGCGGGAATTACTTGTATCCCACTATCTCATTACCATTATGAGTAATAGTATTCCGGAAGAAGGTGATTTGATCCAATCAAAATAGGAATGTTGTGACTATGCTGGGTCTCCTATTGCCTGCCACATTGTAAACGCTATGGAATGTATCACTACTTTCTTTCTATTCTATTGTACCCAATAGTGTATCCAATAGGCGGTGAGGGGAGGAGGATACAAGGGATAAATGAAAGGAACAAGTGATTCTAAGAATCATTATTCGTCTCCCTAATCTTCTACGAAATCAATCTTCCGATCCTTCGTTGTGTCGAAATAATAATGATTCTTGATCCCGTTCGTTAAATATTAAAGGCAGGTTTATCGGAACCCCTTTGGATTCATAAGAAAAGAAGTCTCGAACAGACAAAGGGGGGAGTAACTTATTGAATTTATCAAATAGAACCTCTTCAATGAATTTCTAAATAGAGAGTAAAATTCTAGTATAGGAATGATTTAATGATTTCCAAGGTTCTGAAGAAATTCATATTGTG